GTACCCTTGAATCCACAAGTACCGGCCGAGGACCAAGAAACAACCCGGCCCCGTACATCTGTAACAGTCACAATGGTATTGTTGAAACTTGCTTGAACATGAATAACTCCCTTTGGTAGTCTACGTGTACTTTTACGTGAACCAATACGTCCATTCCTACGTGAACCAATTCTTGGTATAGGTTTTGCCATATTTTATCATCTCATAAATATGAGTCAGAGATATATGGATATATCCATTTCATGTTAAAACAGATCTTTTATTTTTATTTGTACATTTGGGGTCCTTTAGGGAGTTCTTTTTAGAAAAATTATCCTTGTCTTTGTTTATGTCTTGGGTTGGAACAGATTACGATAATTCGTCCCCGCCTACGGATCAGTCGACATTTTTCACAAATTTTACGAACAGAGGCCCTAATTTTCATATTTTGCATTCCTTAACTTAATTCCTAATTTACTTCGTGGAAGAAAATAAGTTTCTTGAAATTTAATTTTAAATCCCGAATTGTATCTCCCCAAAAGTAATCTTAAATCACCTAATCGTTCGAGTTTGAATCTTTGTTGCGGAGTCTATAAATTATACGACCTCGGGTTGAATCATAACGACTTACCTCAATTTTGACTCTATCTCCTGGTAGTATCCGTATAAAACTACGTCGGATCCTTCCTGAAACATAACCTAGAATCAGATCTTCATTATCTAAACGAACCCGGAACATACCGTTGGGAAGTGATTCGGTAATTAAACCTTCATGAACCCATTTTTGTTCCTTCATTCCAGGTAAAACCCCCTTGAAATATCAACTAATGGAGGAGGAGTGATATTAGATAACTCTTTCTCTTTTTTTTTTGCACAAATAGTCAATTTCGTATCTAATTTTGATAGTAGAAGGATTACCATATATAACACAAGATTTCTCCGCCGATTCCTTCTAATCGAGCTTCTCGGTCTGTCATTATACCTCGAGAAGTAGAAATAATTACAATCCCTATACCACCTAAAATTCTAGGAATTCGTTGATAGTTAGAATAGATTCGTAGACCAGGTCGACTTATCCGTTTTAAATTTAAAATAGTTTGAGATGGCCCCTTCCTATTTCTTCTATGTTGTAGGGTTAAAACCAAAAAATCTTTGTTGTTTTCCCGATGTTTTCTCACGTTTTCTATAAAACCTTCTCTTAAAAGTATTTTTACAATGCTTTCAGTGATGCTAGTAGATGATATTCGAACCGTTATTTTTTTATGCATGTCAGCATTTCGTATAGAGGTTATTATGTCAGCAATAGTGTCCCTACCCATAATGAACTAAAATTTGTGGTTCCTAAAAATTTTGATATAATAAACATGATATTTTTTGTTATGAAGTAACATTATTAAAGGTATATACGTGAGACACAATCTATTAATCATTCAAAATACTCTACTATAACTTATAATATAACTCTATATGATGATGATGTTCTTATCTTATAATACTTCAGGGGCTAATGACACTATTTTAGTAAAATTTAACTTTCTTAATTCTCGGGCGATCGCACCAAAAACTCGAGTTCCTTTTGGATTTCCTTCTTCATCAATGACAACTGCAGCATTGTCATCATATCGTATTATCATACCATTATCGCGTTTGAGTTCTTTACAAGTACGTACAATTACAGCTCTGATCACTTCCGATCTTTTTAGGGGCATATTTGGTACTGCTTCTTTGATCACAGCAACAATAACATCACCAATATGAGCATATCGGCGATTACTAGCTCCTAGTATTCGAATACACATCAATTCTCGGGCCCCGCTGTTATCTGCTACATTCAAATAGGTCTGGGGTTGAATCATATCATTTTTTTTATCTGTTCTTTCAATGCAAAACAAAAGGGGCTAAAAAAAAAATAAAGAAACGAAACCTGCAATTGCTTTTTTATTCCAAGAACTCTTTCTTTTGGTTATACGTTTCTATCACGAAATAATGAATTGAGTTCGTATAGGCATTTTGGATGCCGCTATTGAAATAGCCTTTCTAGCTATATTTTCTGCTACTCCACCCATTTCATAAAGTATTCTACCTGGTTTAACAACAGCTACCCAATATTCGGGAGATCCTTTACCCGACCCCATACGTGTTTCCGCAGGTCTTACTGTAACGGGTTTGTCTGGAAATATACGTACCCATATTTTTCCACCACGGCGGGCATTTCGTGTCATTGCTCGTCGCCCTGCTTCTATTTGTCTAGATGTGATCCAAGCGGGTTCAAGTGCCTGAAGAGCATATCGACCGAAACAAATAGAATTACCTCGATACGATATTCCCCTCATTCTTCCTCTATGTTGTTTACGGAATCTGGTTCTTTTGGGGTTATAGTTGATGGTTGTTTCGCAATGCCATCTCTACTACAGAACTGGACATGAGAGTTTCTTCTCATCCAGCTCCTCGCGAATCAAAACAATTGAAAAAAAAGTCGCGGGCGAATATTTACTCTTTTATCTTTTACTTTTAATAGCTA